GAAGGAATTGCCCAATTGTTTTTCCTGGATGGATTAATCATAATATTTATTTTATTACATTTCTTTTCTGTTGATCCAGGATCATTCTCATTTTTCTATACTAATAGAAGTTTATTCTATTTATTTGATTATCTCATTAAAGTTGAGAGTTTTTTTGGAAGTTCATTGAAAAAGTTCTAGTTGCTCAAAAAATTTCTCTTTCTTTTTGTTTGTGCAGTCTATTTATTTATACGTAAAAAATCGTATTTATACGTATAAAATCAAAAAGTAGCTTATGATAACCCTCAAAAAAAATTGAAATTACGAATAGCAATGAATCTTTAATGGGATCAAGAATCATTATTTTTTCGACACAAGAAAAGGAATTTTCCACATCTAGTTCTTGTGTCAAAAACTAGAAAAAAGACTAGGAAGACGAATAGAGTAATCTCTCCTAGAATCCTATGCCCCCCATTTATACTTTGCCCTTTCGTTTACTTATCTTATGCTTAGTATATAATATAATTAGATTCTATGAGAATAAAAAAGCTATTGATACATTCTATGACAGTTAAATTTAACAATAGTGACATAGTCACACCCCTCCAATTCCAATTTAGATTTAGATTAAAAAAAAAGAGTAGATAAAGTCAAATAGTCTTCTTACCTATACTATATATAGTACGACTAGAAATGCAGTATAAGTAATTCTAAAAAAAAATCTAATAATAATAATAAAAAAAAAAAAAGAAACAAAAAAAAGGCTTTTCACAATTTTTTTTATCATACCATAGTTTTCTCATACCATACATAATTGCCAATAAAAATTGTGTTCTTTTTTTTTAAGAACTTGAGAAATCCGCAGATCTAGAAATTCATTTCGGACAATTGAACCTTCTCAAACTGTTTCTTTTTAAGAACTAAAAAGATTTGTGCCAAAATAACAGATGCCAAGAAGAACAAAAGACCTTGGATACGTAATGGGTCTTGAAGTACTATTTCCGCATCGCCCTGACCAAATCCACCCACATTAGGATTACTCGTTAATGGTTGATCAAGTTTGATGGATTCGCCCTCTGAAACAAGAAGCTCTGGTCCTGGGGGTATCATATCAATCACTTGACGTCCTTCCGACGCATCTGTTATGGTTATTTCGTACCCCCCTTTTTCTTTTCGTATGATTTTGCTTACTATACCTGCTGCTGTCGCATTATAAACCGTATTGTTACTCTTGCTCCCGTCGGGATAAATTTGACCCCTTCCCCTGTTTCCACCTACATATATGGGATATTTTAAGAAGTGAACATCTTTTTTAGTAGCGGGGTCCGGAGAAAGAATAGGAAAGGTAATTTCACTATATTTCTGACCAGGAACAGGACCTATCACAAGAATATTTTTTTTATTGGGGCGATAACTCTGAAAAGACAGATTGCCTATCTTTTCTTTGATCTCTGGCAAAATACGATCTGGGGGGGCTAATTCAAACCCCTCCGGTAAAATAAGAACAGCCCCCCCATTTAAAGCCCCCCTTTTCCCATTAGCAAGAACTTGTTTCAGTTGCATATCATAAGGAATTCGAACAACTGCTTCAAATACAGTGTCAGGAAGTACCGCCTGTGGAACCTCAATATCCACGGGCTTATTAGCTAAATGACAATTGGCACATACAATTCGGCCAGTTGCCTCGCGTGGATTTTCATAACCCTGCTGTGCAAAAATAGGATATGCATTTGAAATGGATACCCGAGTTATTATATATATCATGAGTGATGCAGAAATGAAGCGAGTAATCTCTTCTTTTATCCAAGAAAGGGTCTTTCTAGTTTGCATGGTACAATCGTTGATCCCGAAAATTTCTACAATAAAATTAGGCAGGTCGCTAGTCTAGTTCCCTACCCACGATGGTGCTATTCACTGAAAAATTATTAAAAATATTTAATAAAATATAGGAGGAATCTCAATCTTTTAGATGTTTATTAGATGTATAGAAAAAATGTATAAAAAAAGAATGTTTTGCTCCTATTTATGTGCAAAATAACAAACATTTTAATTGGATCGGTGAATCATTTTTAGTCATTCATTGAATGATAAATCACTACAAGTGACGGAGATACACGATTTAAATACCGGAAGATCCAATATTTAAAAATTGTATCGATAATGACTGGAAAGGTGGAAACAAGACCAGATATAATTTGATCGTTATGAGCAAATCCAAAATCCTTGTACACAGATCCAATCATTAGTTCCCAACCGTGAGGTGAATGGAATCCTATACATAAATCGGTTAATAAAAGAATAAAAAAAGCTTTTATTGTGTCACTTAAGTTATATAGAAATTCTTGAACCCAAGAATTAAGAATAAGAAGTTCTTCATTACCTAGAAGAGAATAAGCGCTTAGAATAACGAAACACATTATATTTGTCGAGAAGTGCAAAATTGTATGGATAGACTCCTCATTGTACATCTTGATCAATTGGATCGTTTCTTTGTGGATTGCGATAATAAACTTTTGTAGATGTGTTTCGGGGTATTCCTTTATCATTTCGTCCAACAAGAAGAGTTCCTCTAATTCTATGAATTCTTGTAGAATACTCTTTTCTTGAATAGCATTTAAAAAAATTTCAGATTTACTAGTATTCCACCAATTAATAACCCAAGATTCCACACTTTTATTAAACGAAAGAGAGACCCACCAGGGCAACAATACTATAGATGTAAGATATAGAAGGGAAATGAATACTTTTTTTTTCATTTTTTCGCCTGTGAATTTGTAATGAACCCACCTCATTCATCGACCCTATATGATCTACTATTTCTATTAAACAGAAGTTCAAGGCTTGGAACCTATGAATCTATTCCCTAATTTTTATTTGTAAATCATTGGTTCGCCCCTAAATTTAGAAAGAATACAGAACGAACTTAAGAAAGAGTATACGAATGAAGAAAAAAATCTTGTTTTCCAGATATCTCAATTATTCAAATTCGAAAAAATTCCCCCTTTTGGATGAATGTTCAAAAGAGCCACTTCAAATTCTGATTTCGAGATGAAAGAATTCCTTTCTATCAAAATAGAAAATCCAATAGAAAAAAAGAAATGGGTCAACCACGCACAGCACAGTCCACAGGAATAATTGAGAGATTTCTGAAGAATGATGTCATGATCAAAAACGAGTGGTAAAGGCAAAAAGACAGCAAAGTTATTATTCTAAGTGATCCAATGCTTTGCTTGATTAAGGAGCCTAAATAAAGGATAAAAAGAAAGGTGGATTGACAAAAGAAAGAGAATTTACAAGATATGATTTATCCGTATCTAAGATATCAATTTCAAATCAAATATTGAAAAGAAAAAGATAGAATTTCTTTCGTCTATATCTTATTACATCTTATTCCGAAATGCCTTGTTTTGATCTATGAGATCAGTCTATTATTTTGATTTCTTACTTCTTTTGTTACTGAATTTAGTGAAATTCCTTACGCATAAAAAAATTTGCGGATAAAAAAAGTTTCGTTTTAGAATTGTTCCTTATATATTATATATTTATTATATAAATATAATAAATATATAAAATTATTAATTATTATAATTATTAATTATTATTTATTATATAATAAAATCGAATTATATAATTAAATATAGATTCTAAATATAGTATATATTCTAATAATCTAGAATAACAATAATTTGAATATAAGATAAGATTTTTTTGGTTGATCAATAGTGTGAAGAAATTTCAGTTAAATTATGCCTTTAAATTATGCCTATAGAACAAAAAAAAAGGGATTCTTGGATTTTTTTTGCTAAGAAAATGTTCATTCTTGAGTTTATTTCAAAATACTTCAATTGGTACATGCAAGAAATAGGCCAATTCCGCTGCTTTTTGCTCAATTTCTCGTGGAGTCAAAATTTCATTGGTCCGAGTCAAAGGAATGGCTCCCTGGCCTTTGATTTCCATATAAAGAACACGTCGAGCATAAATACCCTCTTTAACTTCTATTCTGATAGACTGAATATCTTTCATAAGGAATCGGAGTAAGATGCGACGATTCTTTCCCGGGAATCCCCAACGAAAAATAGACACTATTCCTTCTTTTCTATCGAATCGATCATAACCACTACCTACATTCCACGAAATTGTGCACCACAAATACGAACTAATAAAGAGACCGGCGATGCCATAGAAAGACATCACGATCCCTTGTGGAAAAAAAATTATTTGCTGAGCCGGAAATAAAGATATCAAATTTCTACCAAGGTAACTGGAAAGTCCAACCAAAAAAAATCCTAATGAACCTAAAAAAAGTATAAAGGCCCAGCATATATTACTTGTTTTTCGAGACCCCACTATAAGTTCTATCCATATATGTTCTGATTGCCAACTCATATTCGATCCAGTTTCATTTTATTGAAAGTGGGAGACTAGCCCAACTGAATTTGACTTGATTTTGTTTGTTTCTGAAATAACTTTCATCAACTCGCACTATTCGGATGTCAATCTTTAGGACGAATTCGTTAGATCTAAAATGAAAATAATAATATAATAGGAGCCCCCTCCTATGATCCCTTATCTCCACACATATGTATACATTGGCTTTGCAGTTATTTTAAGCGTCGACCCCAATCTCGATTGATTTTCAATTTCAAATAGTTCATTTACTCATATATCATATTTACGCCTATATAAGATAAGAATTCTTTGGTTTATGTTTGAAGGAGAAACCGCGCGCTATATCCGTTATACCATATACCATATTTTACTAAATAGATATCTGGCTTATGATTCACGCCTAAGTATTGAAAAAATAAATGAAATTTGCCCCCATCAAATCTAAAGAATCTTGTTTTTTTGAACATGAAGAGATAAAGAAGCCATTGCAATTGCCGGAAATACTAAACCCACTAAAGGCACAAAAATAGAGGGTAAATTGTTGAGAATTATCATAGAATGGGCACCTCGATTTAATATTTGTACCTATTTTTTATATGGTTATATTAATCTTTTTACCTCTTATTGTTATA